ATTTTTTTTATTTTTTTTTCATTGAGATTCATGGATAATTCAGATTAATATTTAAAGATAGATCTTAACCTTTTTTTCATCTACTAAAACCGAAATGATTGAAGTTTTTCTATTTGGAATTGTCTTAGGCCTAATTCCTATCACTTTGGCAGGATTATTCGTGACTGCATATTTACAATACAGACGTGGTGATCAGTTAGACCTTTGATTTAATCAAAAATTTTTTTTGTTTTACAGACTTTTTCTACCTTTCTATCGAAAGGTCAAATTTCAGTTTGAATTTCACTTTGTTTTTTTTTAGTGGAAATCACGCTCTGTAGGATTTGAACCTACGACATCGGGTTTTGGAGACCCGCGTTCTACCGAACTGAACTAAGAGCGTTTGTAAAACAAAAAAGATCTTTTTCTATTTCAATCCTAAAGCATTTCTTATACATAGAGTATCTGCAAATTAACGACCTTAATAAATCCCTGTTCATTTCCTATAGGAAAAGTAATAGGTAGGGATGACAGGATTTGAACCTGTGACATTTTGTACCCAAAACAAACGCGCTACCAAGCTGCGCTACACCCCTTTTCGAACTTGATGTACAGTGTCATTGTACAAAATCCTTGTCTTCTTTTCCATATATTATATATATGATCATTTTTTTCTCTATTGATATCAAAGTTTCTTGTCATTTCTTATATAAAATATAAAAAAAGAATAGTATACATCTGAAAAAAAAGAATAGTATACATCTGAAATCTGAAATTAAATCTAACCTATAAATGAAGAATTCATATTTGAGTAGTAATGCTCAGAAAAAGGGCTTCTTTCTTTTGTTTGTTAGGTGAGGCAGGAAATTCTTATCTATTGGTTCATAATACATACTATTTTAGATAGGATTTGTGTCTAAAAAAAGAAAACGAAGTTAAAAAATTCTTGAACTAAAGCATCTGACCATACATGTATTCCAATAGAATAAAGAAAGATAATTTGCAATGCAAGATATAAAAACATATCTCTCTGTGGCACCTGTAATAAGTACTCTATGGTTTTTTTCTTTAGCAGGTCTATTAATAGAAATAAATCGTTTATTCCCAGATGCTTTATCATTTCCTTTTTTTTGATTTTAGTTATTAATTTTTCATATTTGAAAAAAATGAAGGAGAATAGAATTCTATGTGACGATTCTTTTTTAAGATCTTTAGGATAGATAAAAGGGATAAAAGGGATATGATATAAAGAAAAAGTTTCTAGAAGCTTATCCAAAATTCAGTGAATAGAAATCCAGAATCCAGTAAGTCCGCTCAAGATCGAACCGAATTTTGGAAAAAATGGAATTTATTAGTCTAGCGTAAGCTAGACGAAATCATAGTCGAAAAGAAGAGACTGAAATAAGTATGATGGTTTAAAATAAAACTTGATAGTTAGAAAGAAATTGTATTACTTCATTTTTATTCTATTTTTTATTACTTAACTTAAAAAAATCAATTTTTAATTATGTAGATAGATAATTTCGAAAAAATCTTTTGAAATGTAAAAAAAACTAGTTAAGAATTCTTATTGATTTTTTTCTTATTTTTCGATTCAAAAACCGAAAATAGGAAAGTTAAGTTAAACCAAAGAAATCAATCAAAAGATATAAAGGAGGTTCATGGCTAAAGGCAAAGATGTAAGAGTCAGAGTTTTTTTGGAATGTACTAGTTGTGTTCGAAGAAGTGTCAATAAAAAATCAATGGGTATTTCTAGATATATTACACAAAAGAATCGTTCCAATACACCCAATTTATTAGAATTGAGAAAATTTTGTCGCTATTGTAACAAACATACGACTCATAGAGAAAAAAAAAAATAGATCAAAGGAAACAAAGATCATGTTTGCAAGCAAGTAATAAAATAAATAAAGTAAGAACTTGCCATATTTCTTTCTATATATAATGGAAAAAATATCTATGAATCAAACCTAATCTCATTTTAGTTTAGAGATTATATCATGTGTCTAGATATTCCATTTATATAAATGAAGTAATCAAATGATATGTGAATCAAAACCTATTTTGGTTGGATCTTAAATGAATCAAGAATTCGAATTTTAAAAATAAGGAATAAACCATGAATAGATTTAAACAACGTCTTCGTATTGGTAAACCCAAGCAACCTGTTCGTATTCATAAACCCAAGCAACCTCTTGGTAAATTCAAAAACCCTTTTCATAAATTCAAACACCATTTTCCTAAATCTCGTTTACGGAAAATGTATCAGTATATTCCTCTTCGTCAATACCTTTCTGTTCGTCGTGAATTTGAATTTCGTCGTAGTAAAAATTCTAGATATTCTTCTAAATACCGTATTCGTCTTCGTAAACAATTTTTCCGTAATAAACGTTTTTTGATTCCATCAAGGAATCAAATTCATTATAAGAATTTAAGTTTAATTAGTCGATTTATTGGTTTCCAAGGAAAAATAATACCTAGACGAGTTACTAAAATAACCTTGAGACAACAACGATTAATGACTACTGCTATAAAAAAAGCTCGTATTTTATGTTTACTACCTTTTCTTGAAAATGAGAGACATTTTAGGAGACGCTGGCGCCAGATCTTAAAACGTCGTCGTGAAAATGAGAATAAAAAGAAAAAAAAAAATAAAAAAAGATTCAGAAAAACTCCTCCTAAAACTGAATTAGGAGTTCCTAAAACTGAATCAAGATTTTCAGGTCTTGGTCCTTATCCTAAAACCAAATGAGGAATTCCTCGTTCTAAAACTGGATCCGGAACTCCAGGTACTAAAATTGAATCGAAAACTCCAGGTCCTAAAACCGAACCAGGAATTCCAGGTCCTAAAACTGAATCTGGAACTCCTGGTCCTAAAAGCGAACCAGGAACTACTCATCAAAAAAATAAAGAACTACTCGTTATAAAACGAGAAATCCATAAGCCTACTTCCCAATTGACTCAAAACTCCAAATTGGAACTCAAGCTAAAATAGTGAATATTTTGTTTGAAAACACTTAGAAATCAGATTGGATTCTTGTGTTATAAAAAAAGGAAAAAACAATCTTGAAAGATTTTCGTAATTGTTACTATTAATCTTTATCTAAATTTTTTTTCTTCTATACCTTCCTGGAGTTCATCTCCGGGAAATCCTGTTTTAATGATTACTAAAAGATTATTTTAGTATTTATTCATAAACCTTATTAGGTTTAATGATTTTATCAGAAATCTTATAAAGACCAATCTTATTTGATATAGCTATTTGTGAAAGTATCTTACGATTTAGAAAAAATTGTTTCTTATACAGATTGTGGATAAACTTACAATAACTATCAAATATTTGGTTTTCACGAGTTACTGCATTTATTCTAGTGATCCATAAACGACGAAAATACCTCTTTTTCCTGCCTCTGTCTCGATAAGAGTAATATAAACTTCTCATTTTCTGTTGAATAATCATTCGAGTTTGTCTTGAATGAGCTCCTCTAAAACCTGATACAAGGGAACGGTTTTTTTTTCGACGTCTTCGAGCTATATATCCGCGTCTCACTCTGCTCATTGAAATAAATTCAATCTTATTGAATAAAATAACTAACGGATTAGATTTCTTTCAGTTATTCTTTTTTCCGACTAGGGTCAATCAATAACAAAACGAACTACTCCAATATATCAAATATCGATTCCAATGGCTTTTGCTACTATAACCTTCCCAACCACGATTCTTGTTCTTCTTCCCATTCTTCAATTTCTATATTCAAAAAAAATAGTGGGTTCCATCGTTTCTATGGTTACCTCTCAAACGGTGAGGTCCTCTCTATACACCGGAGCTTCTTTTTTCATTTAATCAAACGATTTTATGAACTTGTATAGTTCATATTCTTTGGCTCTACCTATTAATTAGAAAGTAATAGCCCTTTTCACACTAGGAGTTATCCATACAGTGACGGCATTTAATTAGAAAAGTTGGCTAGGTAGCTGACCCTATGAGTCCGTTCTTTCAAAAAGGAGCATGCTTCCTATAATACTCTTTCCGCCGCTTAATGGATAACCTTTTGCTACCAATGGAGAATTGATTTTTATTTCAAATCGAGAATGATTGGATTTTTACCAATGAAAACCATAAATTTGAGATTCTATAGAATTAATAGGTATATTATATACCTTTTTGTTACTATCCTATTTATCAGTATTGGTCGTTGATACTAGAAAAATTTTCTTATTTGTTCGAACTCATGATCTGAACGAGTCGCACATACACCCTAGTACATGTTCCTCGACGCTGAGGACATCCTTTAAGAGCGGGAGATTTCTTAACATTTTTTTTTTGCTGTCTTCTGTTTCTAAGAAGTTGTTTAATAGTTGGCATATTCTATGTATATCTATATAGAATAAAATGGTTTGGCTTAGATTGATCTTAACCAAATGTTTTTTTCTCAATTATTTCTTTTGAGTATTGAATTAAATAGAAATAATTGAGAAAAAGAACTCAGATCATCAAAGAAAAAGAAAAGATTTTTTTTTATTTTAATTACTATCTAAATTTTTCAATTGCTATATGATCGATAATACCATAATCTTGAGCTTCGGTTGCGGACATAAAAGTATCTCTTTCCAGATCATTTTGTATAATATTTACAGGTTGACCAGTATTTTGTGCATAAATTTCCGTAATTGTGTTACGAAGTTCAAACAGTTCTTCTGCTTCCACTTGCATTTCCCTTGGATTTCCACAAAAATAATTAGTCGAAGGTTGGTGAATCATAATCCTAGCGTGGGGGAATGCTATCCGTTTAGTCCTTGTTCCTCCGACCAGAATCAAAGATGCCGTTGATGCAACCAAACCTAGAGCTACTGTAGATACATCACAATACAAGAATTCAATAGTATCATAAAGAGATATTGCTGATAGTGCCTCTCCACCGTGAGAGTTTATAAATAAATGTATATCAGTATCATCTTGCCCACTCAGAAATAGCAATAGAGCGATAATGTTATTCACCAAAGAGAATTCCATATTCTTGCATAGAAATAGGATTCTCCCATCGTACAATTTTTCTTGTAAAGTAAGAAATATCGTTTTTTCATGATGAGTATAAGATATTTTTGGTGTTCCAATTGGCATAAATCCTCCAACCTTTCAGTTATTTTTGACCCGACTAAGGTCAATCAATTTCCGACTAGGGTCAATCAATAACAAAACGAACTACTCCAATATATCAAATATCGATTCCTATAATTTTTGCTACTATAACTTTCTCGTCTCAAGCACGATTCTTGTTCTTCTTCCCATATTTAGTTTAGGATACCAAAAAATTTTTTTCTATCCTATACAAAAACAAAAAGTTCTTGTATAGGATAGAAAAAAATTGAATGATATCCCATTCTCCTATCAATTGAGAAAAAGAACTCAGATCAGATTATATTTTCCAATTTTTTGGAACTGCTATGCGATCAATAATATGATAATCTTGAGCTTCTTTTGCGGACATAAAAGTATCTCTTTCCAGATCATTCTGTATAACATTTATAGGTTGACCAGTTTTTTGTGCATAAATTTCCGCAATTGTGTTACGAAGTTCAAACATTTCTTCTGCTTCCACTTGCATTTTTTCTGTAGTTCCAGAAAAAGAGCCAGTCGAAGGTTGGTGAATCAAAACCCTAGCATGAGGGAATGCTACCCGTTTAGGAATTGCTCCTCCGACCAGAATCAAAGATGCCGCTGATCCAACTAATCCTATATTCATTGTACACACGTCAGAACTTGAAACTTGCATAGTATCATAAAGGGCCATTGCTGCTAGTACCCCACCAACTTGAGAGTTTATATATATATAAATATTACTTTTATCTTCGAGATCCATTAATAGTATGAGAGCAATAAGCTCATTCATAAAAGTGAATTCTATATTTCTGCATAGAAATAGGATTCTTTCTTCCTCAAATAGTTCAGATAAAGTAAGGAAAACTTTTTCTTCAGAACGAATCACAGGAACTTTTGGTGTTCCGATTGGCATAAATTCTCCAACCTTTCACTTATTTTTGACCCAACTAGGATCAATCAATTTCCAACTAGGGTCAATCAATAACAAAACGAACTACTCTAATATATCAAATATCGATTCCTATAGCTATAACCTTTCCAACCAAGATTCTTGCTTTTTTTCCTATTCTTCAATTTCTCTATTTCTTATTTTTTTTTTTTCATTTTTTTTCTACCTCTATTTTTTATGGATATTGTTGATTTCTTATATTATTATTATGGATTTTTTATATTATGGATTTCTTTGAGAATCTTTATTATTTTGGTTAGGTCTTAGGTCTTTGCTATTCCTTTGATCTGTTGATTGAGGGGAATCGTTGCTTATTGGATTTGTGCTTTCTTTTTTTAAGTTTAAGAATGATTCAGGAGAGTCGTTATTCTCCATCGCTTGATGATCATTCTTAGTTTTTTTTCCTAGTCTGCTTTGATAGAGGAGGAAATCGATAAAAAATTCTTCCTTTTTTTGAATCGAATTCGCTTATTTGTATCTTGATTCTATCCCCTAGTAACACACGTATACGATTACGGCGCATATTGCCAGATAGATAACCCAGAACAGTTTGACTATTATGGTGCAAACGTACGTGGAACATGATATCTTTGATCGGTTTCAAAATTGTTCCGTTAGAATTAGAAATAAATTTTTTTTTTCATTTAGAAAACTCAGAACGATTTTCTTTTTACGATGCAAACCTACGATATCTTTGATCGGTTCCACAACGGTTTCCTGATAAATAAATTGCTCTTTTTTATTACTATTTTTTTTAGCATCGGTATTTTTTTTTATACCTTTATTTCCTCCATTATTATATGAAGACTTAAATGCAAAATCACATAAAAATTATTATTTTTTTTTTCAGCTTTTTTTTCTATTTTTTTGAGGATTACCATATATAACACAAAATCTCTCCTCCAATTCTTTGAAGTCGAGCTTCTCGATCTGTCATTATACCCTGAGAAGTAGACAGAATTACAATTCCTATTCCACCTAGAATCTTAGGAATTCGTTGATATTTCGAATAAATTCGTAAACTGGGTCGACTTATGCGTTTTAAAAAAATAGTTCTAGTTCTATGTCCATATATTCCTTTTCGAGTTTTTCTATATCGTAGAGTTAAAATCAAGAAATTTTTGTTATTTTTTTTGTGTTTCCGAACATTTTCAATAAAACCTTCTCTTAAAAGTATTTTAACAATGCTTTCAGTAATGTTTGTAGATGGTATTTGAACAGTTTCTTTTTTAGCCATGTCAGCATTTCTTATCAAAGTTATAAGATCGGAAATAGTGTCCTTACTCATGACGAATTAGAATTATGAATTCTTACTTATTTTTATGTAATCAACATGTTTCCTTTTTTTTTCTTTTTTTTTTTCGAAAATAAAATATATACCTGAGGAAAAATCTTCTAATTTCATCTATTTAAAATATCCTATATATAAAATAAAAAAAAGTCTCATTATATAGTGTTTACAATACATCAGGAGCTAATGAAAGGATTTTAGTAAAACGAAATTCTCTCAATTCTTCAGTGATTGCACCAAAAATCCTAGATGCTTTTGGATTTCCTTTTTGATCAATGATAACTGCTGCATTGTCATCGTATTTTATTATCATACCATCTTCACGTTTTAATTCCTTACATGTACGTACAATTACAGCTCGAATTACTTCTGATTTTTCTAAAGACATATTGGGAACTGCTTCTTTGATTACAGCAACAATAACATTACCAATTTGAGCATATCGTTGATTACTAGCTCCTATGATTCGAATACACATCAATTTACGAGCGCCGCTGTTATCTGCTACATTCAACATAGTTTGAGGTTGAATCATATCTTTTTTATTTCAAATTCTAGATTTAAGTACAAATAAGTAAAATAAAAGAAGAAATATTTTCTGTCCAGAAAAAAATAAACCTATATTTGTTTTTTAATCTTTAATACCTTCCCTTTTTTGTTTTCTTTTAAATTTCTATTTTGAAACAAGAAATTGAGTTTGTATAGGCATTTTGTGAGCAGCTATTGAGATAGCTCTTCTAGCTATAGTTTCTGATACTCCACTCATTTCATAAAGTATTCGACCTGGTTTAATAACGCATACCCAATATTTTGGGTCTCCTTTACCTGAACCCATGCGTGTTTCCGCACTTCTCATTGTAACAGGTTTATCGGGAAATATACGTACCCATATTTTTGCACCACGACGCACATATCTTGTTATTGCCCTTCGCCCTGCTTCTATTTGTCTAGCTGTAATCCAGGCAGGTTCAAGTGCTTGAAGAGCATATCTGCCAAAAGAAATTGAATTGCCCCGACAAGATACTCCCTTCATTCTTCCTCTATGATGTTTACGAAATTTAGGTTTTTTTGGGTTATAGTCGATGGTTCTTTTTTCAATCTCATCTCTATTGCAAAACTGGACGTGAGAATTTCTTCTCATCCAGCTCCTCGCGAATAAAATAAAAAGTAAAAAGATAATTCAAATTCATTTATTTAAATGTTTATTGGATGAAATTGGATGAAATGGATTAAATTCGATTTTTTCAAAAAAAAAAAAAAAAAGGAATTAATCTATTTCTATATAGGATAAATTAAGGCAGAGATGTGTGTTCTTTTGTGCATATTGAAATTTGAATAGAGAATATGATGCTTCTTTCTTTTATAAAGAATCTTTTCTTTCCTGATTTCTATTGAATAATGTCAAAATTATTTTTCGTAAATAAATTAGGTATTCCGCGGGCGAATATTTACTGTTTTCTTTTTCATTTTTTTCTTTCATTCGTAGGTTCAATTCATGACTTTCAGAATAAATAATTCAAATTTTTCTTAGTTTGTTCCGCCATCCCACCTAATGAATTTTTAGAATTTTTTTGAATAGAATTCTACATAGTCACAGGTTCTGTCGTTCCCATAGCTTCTCTATTCATGGTTAGGTCTAAACTCTGCAATGGAGCTTCCAACAAAATTTGTTGTTGAGTCAATTTCCTTAGTTTTCTTAACTCAGGACTCTTTATTCTTTTTTATTAAAATTTGTCTTTTTTATGTATTTTTGAATTGAATATTTGATTATTGATGCTTTGTGACACTGCTTTTTCTTTTATCACATGATTTATAGACCATACATATTGGGATCATATAGCATTGATATCTTGTTCTTTCTTTCTTTCTATCACCCCTCCTTTTCTAAAAATCCTTTTTTTTTTACTAAACACTGGATAATCCTCTTTTTTCTCTATGAATTAGAGAAAAAAGATGAGATTTCAGTTGCTACAAATATATGATTTATTCATATAGTGACTGTTTCTTAGGATCTTGATAATACGAAGCAATAGGTTGGTTTTTAGTTTTTTTTTATTATGAAATAAGTTTTTAGTAAGGATTAGTTGATTTTTTCAATTCTAACTTTGAAAGAAAAAAAAACTAACGAATCACACACTAAGCATAGCAATTATACTAAAAGAGTCAATTCAATTTTGATTTAACCCTAACTAATTCGAATTCCTCGTTTTTCTCTAATAGAATCAATCAAAGAATTTGTCTTTTTTTTTTCTATCTTGGGGAAATCGATAAGAAATTTTCCCTCTTTGTGAATCAAATTCACTTATTTGTATCTTGACTCTATCCCCTAGTAACACACGTATACGATTACGGCGCATATTGAAAGATCGAAAACCCACAACGATTTGACTATTATGATGCAGACGTACGTGGAACATGATATCTTTGATGGGTTACAAGTCCTTTAGAAAGAAATTGCTCTCTTTCATTTAGATAACTCACAACGGTTTGATTTTTAAGATAAAAAAAAAGATATCTTTGATCGGTTCCACAATTATTCCTTCATAAAGAAATTGCTCTTTTTTATTGATATCTATGTTGGTTTTTCTTTTCTCTTTCATATCTTTTTCCTCGATTATATGGATTAATAGACTTAACTGCTAAATAACGTAAAAATAATTATAATTATTTCTAAAATACAAAATTATTATTATTTTTTTTTCAGCTTTTTTTTCTATTTTTTTGAGGATTACCATATATAACACAAAATCTCTCCTCCAATTCTTTGAAGTCGAGCTTCTCGATCTGTCATTATACCCTGAGAAGTAGACAGAATTACAATTCCTATTCCACCTAGAATCTTAGGAATTCGTTGATATTTCGAATAAATTCGTAAACTGGGTCGGCTTATGCGTTTTCAAAAAATAGTTCTAGTTGCTATAAATATAGAAAGACAAAGTCATTTTTTTCTACTTTGCTCTACTTTCTAAATATCCAAATTTTTAAGCCTAAAACTCCATTGATAGTTTGAATTGTATGAGAACAATAATCTATTTTGGCACAAATTATTTGTAGGGGAAGTTTACCCTTTCTTTTACCTTCTTTACGTGCGATCTCTTTTCCGTCGATACGGCCTGCGAGTTGAAGTTTTATTCCTTTTGTATCTGTTTCTTTAGCTAAATCAATAGCTTGTTGCATTGTCTTTCTAAAGGGGACTCTATTTTTTAATTGTAAGGTTATAAATTCTGCAAGAAGATTAGGTTGGCTATATAATTGTTCAGCTCTTTTTAGTTGAATACGAATTAATCTGGGGTATATAGAGAAGAATTCTTGTTTTTTTACATTTTTCTTGAATTTTGCCAAACATTTCCCTTTTAATAAGAATTTTGGTACGAATCCGCTATAGATGATGACTCGTATAAATGTTTTTTGTGTTCTAAATCCTTGTTTTTCAATTTCTATACGTATAATTCCTTCAAAGCCTAAGGGAGGTAAGGGAGGTAAAGATATTCTCTTTTTTTTACTTTTTTGTTTTTTATTCTTTTGCTCTATTTTTTTTAATTTTTCTAAATATTTCTTGGTACCAATTTGTAAACCTTTTTTGATTCTATATTGTACATAATTCTTGAAAAAATTTCGTATTTTTTGATCTTCTTGTATACTCGTAGAATAATTTTTTGGTTCTTCAAACCAAACAGAATGATGACTATGGGTTGTACCAAGTCTGAAACAAAGTGGATTTGTTTTTTGTCCCATAATTCTCTATTTTCTTTTTTTCATCCATATCTTTTTAAATGAAAAGGAATCTAAATTTTAGATTGATTTAATAAAGATTTCGGTTTTTCCTTGAGTACGACTTTTATAAGACATGTGCTTCTTTTTATTGGATAACTATGTCCTTGAGCACGGGGTCTTGCCTTTTTTCTAATAGTACTTCTATTGACTTCGGCTTTACTAATGAATAAATCAGCTTCGTTTAAACCCATATTATGATTAGCATTTTTTGCTGCAGAATAAACTAATTTGAAAATGGGATAAGATGCTTGATAAGGCATGAAACTTAGTATCATAATTGTTTCTTCATAGGAACGTCCGCGAATCTGATCAATTACTCTTCGCGCTTTGGAAACAGAAATACCTATATGTTGAGCTAAAACTTGGACTCCTTTACTTGAACTTGAGTTCTTTTTCATAGGGTTATCCGCTAGCTTTTTAAAATTTTTCATAAGATTCTTTCTCCTTATGTTTGATCCCTATTTTTTTTGATTCTTCATTACAGATTTATTATCGTTATCATTTATTGCATCTATCCCCCAAAAACGGGTAGGCACGAATTCTCCCAATTTGTAACCTATCATAGATTCTGTTATATAAACAGGTATATGTTCCTTTCCATTATGAATAGCGATTGTACGGCCAACCATGGAGGGTGTAATAGTAGATGCCCGAGACCAAGTTCTTATGATTTCGTTCTCCTGCCCCATTTTTATTTTTTCCGTTTTTTCCGATAAATGCTTAGCTACATATCTTTTCTTTTTCTTTGCTACATATCTTTTCTTTTTCTTTGCTACAAATCTTTTGTTTTGACCTATCACAGTTGATTACTCCTTTTTTTGCATAGTAAAGATTGGCATTCTATGTCCAATATCTCGATCTAAGTATCGAGGTCAGAATAAAAACAATAATGATGAATGGAAAAAAGAGAAAATCCTTTCTTTAGCTAGATAAGGGGCGGATGTAGCCAAGTGGATCAAGGCAGTGGATTGTGGATCCACCATGCGCGGGTTCAATTCCCGTCGTTCGCCCATCACATTATTTCGAATTCCAAAAATTCGATTTTGAATATTCCTATTTACGGCGACGAAGAATCAAACTATCACTATATTTTCTCCTTTTCCTAGTTCTTCTTCCAAGCGCAGGATAACCCCAAGGAGTTGCGGGTTTTTTTCTACCAATTGGGGCTCTTCCTTCACCGCCCCCGTGTGGATGGTCCACAGGGTTCATAACTACTCCTCTTACTACAGGACGCTTACCTAGCCAACACTTCGATCCAGCTCTACCCAAACTTTTTCGGTTCACCCCAAGATTACCCACTTGTCCGACTGTTGCTAAGCAGTTTTGGGATATCAAACGAACCTCCCCAGATGGTAATCTTAATGTGGCCGATTTACCCTCTTTTGCAATCAGTTTCGCTACAGCACCTGCTGCTCTAGCTAATTGTCCGCCTTTTCCATGTGTGAATTCTATGTTGTGTATGGACGTGCCTAAAGGCATATCGGTTGAAGTAGATTCTTCTTTTTTATCAAAAAAACCCCTTCCCAAACTGTACAAGCTTCTTCCAAAGCATACGGCTTTCTAGATGTATATGATGATATAGAAAAAAATAGATCTTTTCATCGTATAATGAAGTATCACATGAGTGGATATTTAGGAATCCTAATCTCCCGAATCATTCATATTATCATCTTCTACATCCTAGGTCTCTCCGTTCCGTCATCTGGCTTATGTTTTTCATGTAGCATTCAGACCGAATGACTCTATCAAATTACGTCGATACTTACACATATTACGGGTAACGTAGGAGACATCTCTTCGGGGGATCTTCATTACCACTGCTTAGCTTTCAATTCGCCTCTGACCATCAAATGAAATGTGAATAACCCGTCCTCCTCTCTTTGAAAGAAGGGGCGCTTCCAGTTCTGTGCGTGCTTCAAACAATTTTCTCCATATTACCATATCTCTAGAGTCAATAATTTTCTATGAGAAACTACTGAACTCAATCACTTGCTGCCCTTACTCAACAGTTTTCTGTTGAGGTCTATTCCATAGAGGTACTCCAAATGGATTAGTGATCGATTTCTAGGTTTTGTCGTAAACCTAATTGGTTACTTCCAATTACGTAAATCAATAGTTCAAACCGCACTCAAAGGTAGGGCATTTCCCATTGATATAGGAACTCCTTTACCAGAAAAAATGGTATCTCCAATTATAGCTCCTCTGGGATGTAAAATATATCTCTTCTCACCATCCTCGTAGTGTATAAGACAAATGTATGTATTTCGATTAGGGTCGTATTCTATGGTTACGATTCTACCAGATATGTCTTTTTGATTCCGTCGAAAATCGATTTTACGGTATAGACGCTTATGACCCCCCCCTCTATGCCTTACGGTAATAATTCCTCTGGCATTACGACCTTTACTACAACGATGTCGTCCATAGATCAAATTATTTCGTGGATTGGATTTCATTTGACTTTCTACGGCTCCATTGCGTGTGCTCCGACTAGAAGTTTTGTATAAATGTATCGCCGTGTTATTAAGTATTTTTCTTTAAGTTCTTTTCTCTAGAAGAGGTGGAATAGAATAAAGAATCTCTAGAAGAGGTGGAATAGAATAACCCGGTCGAAGCGTAATGATCATACGCCTGTAATGCATTGTATGTCCCATAATAGGTGCCATTCTTCTACCCCGAAAGGGGTAGAAGATGACTATTCATAGCTATTACCTTAGTTCGACTCAATCCTTGATTTCTTTCTTTGTTGATCCTGATTCGACATTAGAAGTATGTATACAAGGTCTTCAAGTTCTTCCTCGTGTAATAATTTGTCATTGTTGAACAAATGGTTATCTACTTCTCCTTCCTCTCGGTATCTTAGGAGAATTTCTCCTTTATTAAAAAAAATATATATATATATATATATATATATATATATATAATATATATATATATATATTTCTATATATAGAAATATATTCCTCTATGTATTCTTCTCTTTCTTTTTTCTAAGAATCTCATAGGGATCAATAGAAACTATATTCTCATCCGTAGGATCCCAAGTACCCGAATCAATCAATCAAAGATTCGATTCGATCTAAACTCTCCATTGGTAAATGAAATGCACCATGTTGACAAATAGATTTGTTTTTTTGTGCATATTTTTTGTAAATGGATGTCTCACAATTTTCACAATAAGTCCATAAATGAGCCTATCGCGCAAAAACATCCTCTGGATTTTGGTATTTCATTAAAGATTCATTCTTCCCCAATAAGCGAAGACTTTTTCCTCTAACTACTGCATATTTGATTCCATCCATAAATCCATTTTCTTCCCTATGAGTTTTAGTATCGATCAGAATTCTAGTTATTACTCTTCCTATGTTAGGGTATGAATATACTATACCAATTAATTCGTTATGGAAGATCCCATTGAGCCAATTCCGATAGACTTTTTGACCCTTCCTATTAGGGTGCATCCAGTAGGAATTGAACCTACGAATTTGCCAATTATGAGTTGGGCGCTTTAACCATTCAGCCATGGATGCAATTAATGAAATAATATTTCTGATCATAATCTCCACATTGGATCAAGAACGGGGTCAGAGGAGCTAATTCGTATAAAGCCATCGAACCGACCCAACCAGCAACTAGAGCTGTGTGCATTATAGAAACAGAAAGCAGTCGACCGGGATCATTCAATACGACAGTATGAACACGATACCAAGGTAAACCCATGGAAATACCCCTTTATCAAAGAGAAATAGAAACTTGATTTTCTCGTACGTATTAAACTAAGAAGACGATATATTGTGTACCTAAACTTTTTTTCAGTGGATTCTTTGGTTCATTTTTATTTCATCTCATTGAAAAGAAAAATAAGGGAACAACTCTGTTCGTAAGAACAAAGAGAAGCAGATCTATTCTATACCCGATAAGTACCAATACGCAAGGGGAAGATTGCATTATTGGAGAATAAATGGATACTTATTCGAATGATCAATCCTTTCGTTACAGTTTTTTTGAATCCATTCTGTCTTACTCTATCAAAAAACCCTTCCATGTATCAAAATCAAAGAGAAGAAATCGGTGTATCAAAATCGATGTATCAAATAGAAGAAAAAGGAATGAAGACAAGAAATCATGGATTTTCACCTTTCCTTATTTAAGTGAATAAAGGATATGTATTTTTTGGTTGAAATTTTTGAGTATAGGAATACCAAAAGTATCTTTTCGCCGTCCTGGAACCGAAAAGCTTGGCTTGACATATAGTGTGACTTGTCAAACATATTGGGTCATATGAGATTGACCCGTTCTCTTCCCCGATCAAGATATCCGCTGTTTCGCCGAAGAGATATTGTATTGAGTAAACCATCATTCATTCGGAGCACGAAGTCAAATTTATCAAATTTCAATATGAAAAAAAAATGATATATGTCTTAATTGATACGATTTGTATTACTTAATCTTTTCTTGATATCAAATATATGAATGAAAAAAGACAGAACAGAGATATATCTTAGAATTGAAAGGATTGTGATTCCTTCACTTTTTTTTGAATTCAATTCGAAAAATGGATATTAAAAGTAAAAGCCGCCTTATATTTTCTTTTTATTATAGTTACTTCCAGAATCGAGATTAATATGCAATTAATCATTGCAGCAATAAAATGGAATCAGCTTTTTTATCTGTCTGTTCTGATCTTCTAATGAGTGCAAACCTTTAGGTTTCTAAAATAGCTAATTCGTTAATACAATACTAGAAAAATTTCGTTTATGATAAAAAATTCGTTAATACGAGAAAAAATTACTTAATAAATACAATACGAATAAAAAGAAAATATTTTTCATTTTTATCGTATATATATAAAATAAATAAGAAAAATATGGAGGATCATGAAAACTCTCATAGATTTCGGCCAAATGCAGGCTGTCGTAAAGAATTTTTTAAAGACTTTGATTTTTGTTCTAGCAGGAGTCTTTCTCTATCGTGTCCACAATCAAAATCTAATAGAAAGAAAAAATCTCGATTTGAGGGGGCTTCTTAGTTCGGTTGAATGCAGGGAAGAATCTTTTTGTTCTTCCAATAACTTGGTTGTTTCGCTTCCAAAAGGAAAAACCTTTTCTGGGAGTTTTTTTATGGATGGAGAAGAAATTCATTGTGTTCTTCCAAGAAAGAAAAAGTATATCTGTATCATTCGGAGTTCCTGGTGGTCGAGAAACCTGATCATAAAAAATAGGGACTTGATTTGTAATGAAACCGTAGCTGGAATTCAAATCTCATTCAAAGATAGAAATAACAAAGATCTTGAATTTCTATTGTTGTGTATACATGATCCATCCGATGGTTAGTTGGGGGAAGAATCCGCACGAATCGAATTTTTGGTTCGACAATGTGTGGTTGGGAAATCGGTTTATTAGGAAAGGAAAAAATATCTTATGCAATATTGAATATGATTTAACAAGATCGAATCTCATTGAAGTAGAAAATTCCAGCCAATTGAAAAGAATTATATTGTTTATTCGCAACAAAATAATTTCTTCTTTGTACGTCGGTAAAAAAAAAACAATTTTTTTTGACTCTTTCTCTGCGAATCTCTGACACACAAATACCTCACGATCAGGATTTTCCACAAAGGGGTAACACAAGAGATAATTTGTACAAGTCTTTTATGTATAAATTATCTAAATTCTATCGAAAAATTTATAATAAGTTTTACGGATCTTTTGTTTTTCCAAGGACTCTTTATCCAAAGAAATCCAATCTGGAATCCTTAAGATCTTTCATCTCGCCACCAAGAAATTTTGATCCAATTACAGCCGATCCAAAATTCTATAGCTATAGAGAAAGTTCCTCGATCACGGACTTTTTAGAAATTCTTTGGAGATTTTATTCATCATATATGAATCGATCTGATTCAAAAGTTAAGAACTTGCATCCGTATCTCAGTGTCAATTCAAACATGGAGTGTTAATCAAATCCATGTTCTAAGAAATCTTTACCATCCGGAAAGAAAGAAAACTGGAGTCTTTTTCGTTTTCGAAGCAAAAAAAAATATGTTAATAAACGTAGGATCAAGATAACCTTAAAAAAAAAAAGATCTGATTTCTGTGATCATTTTCGAGGGAGATATTAAAGATAAAAAGATAATATTTATTACTACGAGTGCAATATTTACAAAAAATATCTCCCCACGATCTTAACTACGAGTGGGTTCAAACTTATAAGATCCATCCTTTCCGAGATTTATTTCAACTTGATATTACCAAACTTGGTATCAAAAATTCAAGATATTTTTGATATACCATGGGTAATTCTTGAGAAGATTTTTATGAAATGGACTCGGATAAGTGAGAAGATCCTTATGAAATGGACTCTGATAAGTGATAAGTGCGAAGATTTGAACTCTTTCTTTTGTAATGGG